ACAAGGAATTTTCGAAATATAGTCGAAAAAAACTAGAAAGAACCGAAGGTCTTTACATAATTTATCAAAAAAATGGAGTTCTTTTTACTAGCTTAATATGTTGATAAATCCAGATACCTAAAAATTCATTTCAGACAATTGAACCTTCTCAAATTGTTTCTTTTTAAGAACCAAAAAGATTTGTGCCAAAATAATAGATGCCAAGAAGAACAAGAGACCTTGGACACGTAACGGGTCTTGAAGCACTATTTCTGTATCCCCCTGACCAAATCCACCCACATTAGGATTACTCGTTAATGGTTGATCAAGTTTGATAGATTCACCTTCTGAAACAAGAAGTTCTGGTCCTGGCGGTATAATATCAATCACTTCACGCCCATCTGATGGAGCCACTATCGTTATTTCGTATCCACCCTTTTCTTTTCGTATAATTTTGTTTACTATACCTGTTGCTGTAGCATTATAAACATTATTATTACTCTTGCTGCCGTCAGGATAAATCTGACCCCTTCCTCTGTTCCCGCCTACGTATATAGGATATTTTAAGAAGTGAACATCTCTCTTAGTAGCGGGATCCGGAGAAAGAATAGGGAAGGTAATTTCACTATATTTCTTCCCGGGAACGGGGCCTACCACAAGAATATTTTTTTTTGTGGGACGATAGCTTTGAAAAGACAAATTACCTATCTTTTCTTTAATCTCTGGCGAAATACGATCGGGAGGGGCCAATTCAAAACCCTCTGGTAAAATAAGAACGGCCCCCACGTTCAAAGCCCCTTTTTTACCATTAGCAAGAACTTGTTTCACTTGCATATCATAAGGAATTCGAACAACTGCTTCAAATACAGTATCGGGAAGTACCGCCTGTGGAACCTCAATATCTACGGGCTTATTAGCTAAATGGCAATTAGCACATACAATCCGGCCGGTAGCTTCTCGCGGATTTTCATAACCTTGTTGGGCAAAAATGGGATATGCATTTGAAATGGGGGCTCGAGTTATTATATATATCATGAGCAATACGGAAATGGATCGAGTAATCTCTTCCTTTATCCAAGAAAAAGCATTTCTAGTTTGCATGGTCCAATCATTGATCCTGAAAATTTCTACAATAAGATTAGGTAGGTTACTGGCGCAGTTCCCTATCCATGATTCTGCTATTTACTCAAATAATTTTCCTAGAATATAGGAAGAATACGAGTAGAACGAAAAAGAATAAGTTCCATTTTGAATGTTTAGCTTTTATATATATATACAAAAAAACAAATTTTAGAATAGGATCCGTGGATCATTTTTTCAGTCATTCATTGAATGATAAATAACTACAAGCGACGGAGATACACGATTTAAATAACGGAAAATCCAGTATTTAAAAAGAGTATCTAAAATGACTGGAAAAGTGGAAACAAGACCAGATATAATTTGATCATTCTGAGTAAATCCAAAATCTTTATAGACAGACCCAATCATTAGTTCCCAACCATGAGTCGAATGGAATCCTATACAAAAATCAGTTAATAAAAGAATCGAAAAAGCTTTTATTGTGTCACTTAAATTATATAGAAATTCTTTTACCCAAGAGTTAAGAATAATGATTTCTTGATTACCCCTAATAGAATAACCACTTAGAATAAGGAAACCTATTATATTTGTACAGAAATACAAAATCGTATGGATATGATCTTGGTTGTTTGTCTCGATCAATTGGATGGTTTCTTTGTAGATTTCGATACGAAGGTTTTGTAAACGTGTTTCCGGGTATTCCTTTAGCATTTCATCCAAGAGGAACAGTTCCTCGAACTCTATGAATTTCTTTAAAAGATATTTTTCTTGAATAATATTCAAGAAAATTTCGAATTCTTTCGTATTCCACCAATTAGTAATCCAAGATTCCACACTTTTCTTAAATGTAAAAGAGATGCACCAGGGCAAAAAGACTATAGATGTAAGACATAGAAGGGGAATGAATGCTTTCTTTTTTGCCATTTTTCGTCTCAGTTTCATCTCATTTGTCAACTATGATATAATAATAATCTTTCTATCAAGCATAAGTTCTATTACAAGTAATATAGAAGTAATATAGCCTATAATATATCCATTTCGAATTTTTCATATAAATTGAGAATCTATTTTTGCTTTTTTATTTATCATTTGGAAGTTTTTTTTCTTTAATTTGAAAAAAAAAAGAATACAAAAGAATATAGAAATAGAAATCAAATAAGAAAAAAAAATACACAGCCAATTTGAATAAAGAAGAAAAATCGTGTTTCAAAAGCTATGAATTAAAAACGAAATAGAAAAATAAATGCTTTCTCTAAGAAAGCATTTATTTTTCGAAACTTTTTTGATACAACGATTTGCATTGGTAGACTCAAGAATACGGAACGATTTCCATTGGTATACTCAAGAATCTGGACAAGTCCCAAGCTTTTTGTATAACGTTGTGTGGAGTCCTATCATAATAATTATCAACAGGAGTCAAGGGAATGGTCCCCTGTTCTCTGGTTTGCATATAAAGGACACCACTACTAGGTTCTGGATTAGGGTTAGCTTGTAGTATGAGGGACTGAATATCTTCCATACGAACTCGGAGAAAAATACGACGATATGTTCCAGGAAATCCGTAACGAAAAAAACAAACCATTCGATTTTTTTTATCGAAAAAATTATAACCACTCCCCACATTCCAAAAAATAAGAAGCCACCAATGTAAACTTAGAAAGAGACCCGCGATTCCATAGAAAGTAAGCGTGACCCCTTGTGGCAAAAAAGGAACTACAAATTCGGACGAAATGAAAGAGAAAAAATGCCTACCATAATAACTGGAAACGGAAATATATAACACCCCTAATGAACCTAAAAGAGTGAAAGAAGCCCAGAAGAAATTGATTGTTTTTTTGGACCCCGGTACAATGTCAAGCCATGCGTCTTGTGAACGACAACCATGTTTTTCTGCTTCCCAACTAATGAATTTGGGAACATGAACCAATAAAGCAGACATTACAATTAATACAAGGCCCACTAAAAACACATAAACGTTTATCATAAAATGGGTACCTCAATTTCATATTACCTGTTATTTTTTGTTGATTGGTATATTAATATTTTTGTTGTTATATTAAACCCTCCTTAATCCTATATTAGGCTTATATAATATTATTACGAGTACTTTTCTTTTTTAATTTAAAAGAATAATTCTTAAAAATATAGAACAAAATAACAAATCCAAATAAATTTAACTTTAATTAAATTAAAATAAATATATATATATGAGACTTGTGCCTACTGCCCGTATCTAAAAAATCTTGTTTTTTTGAACATGAAGAAATAAAGAAGCCATTGCAACTGCCGGAAATACTAGGCCCACTAAAGGAACAAAAAGGGACGGTAAGTTTATCATAAAATGGGGTACCTCAATTTCATATTTGTACCTGTTATTTTTTGTTGATTGGTATATTTATTAATATTTTGATTTTTCTTATATTGCAATAAAGATAGTCTATAATCACTAGAATTCATATAGACTTATACTAAGTCTATTTTAAAAATTATACTACGTATAGCTAAAAAATTATACTACGTATAACTAAAAAATTATACGTAGTATAACAGATATAAATAGATAAATATAGATCTACCTATTATATATAGAGTATACGGAATAAGTATAGAGTAGAATAAATCCATAATCAAAGATAAAAATGAATAAGATTTATTACGAATCAAAAGGAAAAAATCTAAAAATAATAAATATTTTATTGAAGATGAGGAATGGAGAACGAAATAACGGGATTTATTTTGCCCTCGATTTCTACAAGAAACATGTCTATGATAATAAATCTTTTGATTATTCTTAGTATTTTTCTATTTTTATCTTATTACTTTACTGTTCTGGAGAAGTTACTCAGGTTTAGATGTATACATAGGGAAAGCCATGTGCAATGAAAAATGCATGCACGGCTTGGGGAGGGATTTTTTATTGTTTTATTTGATTAAACTATGCATTTTCTACTCCATCCGACTAGTTCCGGGTTTGAGTCCCGGGCAACCCATTTTAATTTTTAATTATTAAAAAATAATATAAAGTATATAACATATATCGAAATATTGAATAGATCAATATTTCGATATATGTTCTATACTATTACTTAAAATAATAATAATTTTTGAAGTAAAAACCAATTTATTAATAATAAAATTATTATTATTTTAAGTAATAGTGGCTCCAACCCCATTTCAACCAGTTTGTTGAATTTCTTCATAATATCTCCATTTCCTTTTTTTTACTTTTGGGAAAAATAAAAACTAAACTCTATATAAATCGACTCTAGATCTCAAATCATGAATTAGTAATTGGATTGAATCTCCTCCCCAATACCAATTCTTTCGAATTTTCTCTTTTTGGAATGGGATATTTACAGAATCTCCATGACAGGAATAGGACCAAACCTTATTCCATCTTATTTCCATAAGATTCTTCTTTATTTATTCTTAAGCAAGTCCTCGAAAGCGCTTAGTTGAGCCATCATTTCTATATCATTTCTATTTAGTTAGTCTTTCGTTTTGAGGGATATATAGATCAATTCCGATTCTTTCTTTTTCTATTGATTCCTTTGCGATAATGTATGGATCCATAGGTCTATTTGTGTATATAGATCCTCCCGTTCATGGATTTCCACCCCATTTTCGACGAAAATATATTATTATTTCTCTTATTAAGCGAACTAATAATATTTGTAAGACCATTATAATATATAATAATAAGAAATTTAAGACCATCCGTAACACCAAGAAAATCAAAACATCATAGAAGCCTGCTGGATTTTGATACCAAATCTCTGGATTATGAATCTCGATTTCATAGAGAATTTGTCCTATCTTGGAACAAAAGACTCTTAGCTTTTGCCTCGAAATTAAGACCCAGAGAATAGAAACAGAAACAGGATAGAGTCGTTTTCGATTTTGATAGATTTGATAGAGAATTTCTTCTATCTTGTACCAAAAGGATAAGATCCTTTGCTTCCAAATCCATATAAATCTTTTTATATCCCAGAAAAAATGAATTAAATCTTGTTTAAATTGTTTTCGATCACGTTTTAAAGCGTGTTTGAAATCAATCATAACAATGCGTAATTTAACTTCGAAATGTATTCTCACACGAATAAAATACGAACGGACTCGCTCGAAGGTTTTTTTCAGAAGGTCCCAGCAACCCCTTTTCATATTACCCATAATTCTTCCTCCTAGATATATTAATTAATTAGATATAATAAATATATTTAAATATATAAGGAAAGTTATTATATCCGATGCTCATCTTTCTTTCGGCGGAGCATTAACCTTTCTTTCGGGTCTATTAAAGGGGGGGGGACCCCCCTTTTTCTAACTGTAACGTCACTTGATTTAAATAATTCTACGTTTGAGCTGCGCTCAGTCACGCGGGCGCAGCGCCGCCCCGACCCCCTGTTGGGTTATTTTTTTTTTAGTTGATTTCCGTATATGAAAAGAAGTCAAAATATCTTCATAGACCAGACAATGAGTACAGCATCTTCAAAATTGTAACCTTCCCATGGCATATAAGCTACCGTTATTTATTTCCAAAAATAGTTCCAAAAAGCATCTGCTTGCTTTCCCCTTAGAGCAACGGGTTTTTACCGCCCAGCCACCCTCTCCCTTCTCTAAGGGGCGGGAGAAATCGCTCGACTCTCCCCTTTTTGGTCATAATCTATCAAAAAAAAAATTCTTTTTTTTTTTTGATAGATCGATGTCAGTCTTCTTTTGAAAACCAAGAAAAGAAGGGACTGCACCCGACCTACCGCAAATAGATAGTATAACACAGCTAAGAAATTGTCAAGGGCTCCAAAACAACTGAAATTAGTGAATCCAATAGAAAGTAGAAATTTGCCTTAGCATAAATCAACGCTAATCAATCTAGTTTCTTTTTCAAAATTCTTTATTTCTTTTCTAAAAATGGAAAAAAGGGTCAACTATGAATAGTAAATGTGTAAATAATTATTTACATTCATATTAATATGATTCTACTTTATTAATAATTAAATGAGTTTCTGGGAAGCTTATTTTGAACCGAACCGCTAACTAGTCGGGGGATCAGAATGAGGGTGGGTGTACCGGGCCCCTAGCGAATCCCCTTTCCGAAGATTTCTTCCCTCTCTTCGGTATCGAACATGAATTTCAACGATTCGATAAAGGGATCATCGTTGTTGGGATACATATAGATGAACAATCTATCCCCTAGAAACGTATAAGAAGTTTTTTCTTCGTCCGGATCAAGCAAATTCAAAACGATTTTTATAATTATGATGTCAAATAGATCAATAAAATAGGTAAATCAATGTTTTATTTTTTTTTCTTATTCTTTCTGAAAAATAAAAAAAACTCGAGCTCCATTGTTTACTATTTACATCATTAATCCTTCTTCTGTCCCCCCTAACAATGAATTCTAGTGGCACAGAACAAATGATGTCGAATCAAGAGGATCCCGATTTCTATCTACTAATTGATTCTATATAATAGCGCATGTAAGAATCCACGATTCAATCCTATAGATAATATAACTATACTTTCTACCTTTAGGTTGGACAATTTCTTTCTAAAGAAATAGAAATTTTGTCGATATTCTACCAAAAATTGGGTATTCTATTTTCATAGTTTGTAAATCTAAACTATGATCTGGGACGGAAGGATTCGAACCTTCGAATAACGGGACCAAAACCCGTTGCCTTACCGCTTGGCCACGCCCCATTTTCGATTCGACACTAATAAATACTAGTATGGGTTGTTCCTCAATTCCAGTTCTAAATAAATTCTTTAGAATAAATAAATTGTTGCTATAATTTTTATATCCATAGATATCGAATTAAACTGAATTTTTTGATCATTCCATAGAATTCAATTAAGATATTGCTATGAATATATGATTTCTTCTATTTTTTTATTTCAGAATGAAATTGAACTTATCAGGTTCAAATCAAATAAAGGGATTGGGGTCTGATCTTAGTTGATTCATTTTTTTCGTTTTATTCCCAATTTAGTAATTTAGTAATGTTCATATCTATAAATATAAATTCAATATATATTTGAATTATTTATTTTCTATTTATAAATCCATATTATTCTATATATATAGATTTTTAAATCAAAATTTCTTTTTTCTTTTATATTTCATTGTTAATAGAAATAATAAATAAAAATGATAATAATATAGATAATTATTATAATTCTAATGATAATTATTATAATTCTAATTCTAAATTATATATATATATAATAAACCATATCATATATATAATAATATATTAACATAATAAAAAAAAAAATACAATAAAAACGAGAATTCAAAAAAAGCAAAAATACAATTCATTTTCTTAACGAACAACATTTTTGTTATGCTTAATATCTTTAGCTTGGTCTGTATTTGTATTCACTCTGCCCTTTATTCAAGTAGTTTTTTCTTGGCGAAATTACCTGAAGCCTACGCTTTTTTGAATCCAATTGTAGATTTTATGCCAGTAATACCCTTACTATTTTTTCTCTTAGCTTTTGTTTGGCAAGCCGCTGTAAGTTTTCGATGAGATCTTAAAATTTGAATAATATCCAAAAAAATTCTTAATTTTTTATTCGAAAACTTAAACTTAAATTATAAATTTTAATATTTTTAAAGATCAGATAAGTCTTAGAGTGTGAATCCTTGATCCCAAATCTTGAAATTTTTGGATAGACAATAAAAATTCTATTATTCGATTGGAGTCCACCACCAATACGTAAATCTTGATTGTGGATATGAAAGAAAATTTTTCGTAATGGTAAAAAAAAGAGCTCAACTCTTACTACAAATCAATTTCCTAAGTTTTTTTTTTTGAAATTACTTCATTTCTTATAAACTTAGTATCAAAGGAAACATAATAGGAAATAGAAGAGAATCTATTCTCTTTCTCTGTCGTTTTTTTTTTTTTAATTATCTTGGAGATTTAGTAATGCTTACTCTAAAACTATTTGTTTACACGATAGTGATATTCTTTGTTTCTCTTTTCATCTTCGGATTCCTGTCTAACGACCCAGGACGTAATCCTGGACGTGAAGAATAATAAAATCTTTTTTGTTTTTTCTATCTATTTTAGATCTTTAAGTAGTAAAAACTAGTAAAAAAAAATGAAACAAACAGGGAAGAAAAACAAAAGAAAAAAAATGTCCAATCATTAATATAAAGGAAAGAGAGGGATTCGAACCCTCGGTACAAAAATTCGTACAACGGATTAGCAATCCGACGCTTTAGTCCACTCAGCCATCTCTCCCCAATTCAAAAAATAGAATTATTATGCTTATAATACATTGGATAAACAAAAAGAACAAAAAGTAGGGCTCAAAAAAAGCCTGATATATATCTTATTTGATATTGATTGATACTCATTAATGATATATTTTATCAGGCTTTTTTCTATTTTTTTTTACGATTCATAATTCTATATTAACTAAATAATATATTAAATAAATATATAGAATTATGGATTTCATTTTTTCAGAGTCCAGCTAGGTACTGGCATGGCTCTTTTTTCCATGAATTCCGGATAATAATAACAATGATTTATTCTATTTATTCTACTGTATTAGATTTGAAATAAACTTGTAATTTGTGATTAATTTTAAATTAAAATAAAATCAAAATGACTTTTTGATTGTATATCGGAGGAATCAATCGGGTAACGTATCTAAAAAAAGGGAGTGGAACTATGGATTCTTACACAATGCACTTTTTCTTATGAATTTTGTAATTTTGTCGAGATCTATCTGTCTACCTTCAGCAAAAAAAAAACAAAATAATAAACAGAGTGTTCGTATTCAAAACGCCCTGTGATCTTCAACCAATTCTGTGCTTCAATATAATTACCTGGGGTAAGGGCTATAGTTTTGATAATACGATCGCAGTGCATAAAAAGACTTGGATTTTTTAAACATGCATAAATCTAACGTCAGCTATAGCTATCTATATATGTCTCTTACTTTTACTTTATTGCAGTCCTTTTTGTTCGGGACAACACGTGTCGTGTTAATTTGTTTTTTCTATTCATCAATCTATTTAATGAAAAATTGGCAAAAAAAATGAAAGCACGAGAATTTTTTGAAAATTCCCTATAATTTAGAATATAGGTATTATATACGAATAAGATACCCGATTAGATAATATCTGTGTAAGAATGAAAATTTATGTTCTGTGTTGACATATATTAACAGTTGCTGTTATAATTGAAATAGAGAAGGATTCTAAAAAAAAAGAATAAAAATATTGATTGGTTATGTATCAATTTCTATTTTTTTTCTCATTAAGAAAGAATAGATTCAAATTCAAGAATGATTCCGGAATTTTTAGTTAACGGTTGCTATTTGTCCCGAAATTTTTACTTTTCTTTTGCGACTGAAAGGTATGCATTTGTTTTTTTTTTTCAATAGAAAAAGGGGATTAAAGAAAACGGAATTTAAGATACAAACACATCAAAAAAATAATTTTAGAACCCACTTTTTGGTTTTTTGAGAGGGGGGATATTCTTAATATATATTTTTGTATCATTTTGGCGGCATGGCCGAGTGGTAAGGCGGGGGACTGCAAATCCTTTTACCCCAGTTCAAATCCGGGTGTCGCCTGATCGAGAAGAGAATTAAAATAGTTTATTCCGTTTTGTTGATACAGAAAATTTGTATTTTTTCCAGCAGAAGCAAGTTTAGGGAAAGGGCTCTTGAGATTTGTTTGATTCAAAATTCTAAGCACCGGGAGGTTTGTTCTCTCAAATGCTATCCATTTTTTCGTCTCGGATTCCATAAAAAATTAATTAGAGTAGTGAAAGGGAATAGATCAATCTTGAAATAATAGTCCTTTCATTCCACTACTACTGTAGTGTCCCTCTACTGATTGGATCTTGATTTACATTGGATAGGGGTAGGTCGGACGGGGAGTATAATTCCATTTTTAGTTGGGGAAGGGGTCGACGAAAAACCTTGTATACAAACTTATGTAAAGTATATGAACGCTTCCGCATTTATTTATTCCACATTTGTTAGATTAATGAAATTGAATATGTAATTAGTTAGATTTATTTATTTTTTTGAATTTCATTTTTCTTTAATCCAATTCAAAAAAAATTTCTATTCTATTTCCATTCTAAGAAAAATGAAATTCTTTCTTTTTGGTAATCTCTATCTCTAGTAAAAGAATTTCAGAGGCAGTTTTCAAATTGTTTTAGAGAACGAATCGGGATACAATAAGGATTAGATCCAACGGAAATAAGAGATGCAAATAAGAGTATGCAAAGGAATCTATCTTGATTCTATATTTTTTACTTTTTACGTAATGAAATGGGGGGCAAAATAAAACACAGGTCTTTTTATTCCTACCTATTTAGTATGATTCATTCCCTTACAACTTCCAAAGATATTTTTTATTTATACTTAACATTTTTCAATTCTACTAGAAATCGGATAAGAACTTGTTATATGTTTTAATTGGATGTTTCGTGAATGGTATTAGGACGGAATCTTTTTTTGACTCTGTACCGGCGATTCCACTATTATTATAAGATTCTATATATATATAAATTTGAGTTAAAAATAAAAACGAAAATAATACAAGAAAAATGAGTTAGTAAAGAGTAAAGAATAATAAAATAATTTCTTCATAATGATAGGAGACAAAATTGATATGGATATAGTAAGTCTTGCTTGGGCTGCTTTAATGGTCGTTTTCACATTTTCTCTTTCCCTTGTTGTATGGGGAAGAAGTGGACTCTAAGGGTACTACTAATTGAGTTAAGGGATCAAACTGTCTCCATTGTTTTCGAGCCGGGTTCTTCCATTTTTTAACTATGTGAGTGAATTTAGTTATTTTATTAATACTCATTAATGAAATGCAATTCTATCTGCATTTTGAACTTCTGTTATATTCCCGTTATTCTATGTATAATGGTGTAATGTATTCTATGTATAATACAGAAAATTTAAATACTCTTTAAATCAAACAAATATTTGAATTGTTCCCATCTTCCTGTCCAGGGAATACAGGTAATTGAAAACAGATTACTATTCCAAACCCAATTCTTTTTAAGATTTCTATTTCGATGAACTGATTACCACCAATCTTTTCTAAATATGAAATAGTTTTTCATAGAATCCCCGGATTATCTGTCAATTATTTAATCAATTTAATCAATTCATTTTTTGGAATACTAAAAAGATTATATATATTTTATTATTTACCGGGATTCTGAAAAGAATCTGAAATCTAAAAATTCAAATCAGAAGAATTAAAGTTACTTTTTGATTATTTCAGATTGATTGGAACCGATATATAATAGATTAGATGAAACAAAGAAAAAATGTGGATGACATTCTATCTATATCGATAGAGATCTCTATATGAAAAGAAATTTTTAGATTGGTCCATCCACATTAAACCTCTTTTTTTTTTTTAAGTAAAACATTCTATTTTTTCCCTACCATAAGAGATAGTATATAGTATAATAGAAAGAAATAGATTTGATTTCTTTCTACTATACTATCTGGCTGGATTTCATAGAATTCTGCTGATTGTAGTCTGATTATTTTATTTAAAACAAAGACCCGAAATGGAACCCCCCCCCCTTTTTTTTCATTTTTTTTTTTATCGTTGCATTGATAAGAAATCCGAAGTCGTGTTTAAGTATAATTAGTCACTTTGACTTACCGTTTTTACATAAATTATAAGTAAAAAGGCAGTAGGAACTAGAATGAAGAGTGCAGTAGCTATAAATGCGAGAATATTTACTTCCATAATCTCTATGTTTTCTTTTCTAATAAATACTTCGGGATTTAATCCCATAGAAATGAGAAATCTTTCTCACAAAATTAAATGGTATAAATTTAATCTGGATAATATCAAATCGGATCAATATCACGAATAACAATATCTGAGCTATGAAATCAATTCGGCGTCGAGAAAAAAATAGTATAACATAGGAAGATCTTTTATCCATACCAAATAAAAACAGAACTTTCTGATGCAATCTAAAATTCCTTTTTCTTTCTTTGTCCGAACCCTTACCTTAAACAAAAAAAGAAACAACCGATTGATATTTTTTGGATTGGATTTGTATCCATCGGGACTGACGGGACTCGAACCCGCAGCTTCCGCCTTGACAGGGCGGTGCTCTGACCAATTGAACTACAATCCCAGGGAAAAGTCATATAGCATACATATTTTTACAATTTCATTCAAACTCTTTGTTTTTCTATTTGAGATTCGAACCCCTGTACTGGAACTGAAAGAGGGGGACTTATATGTATATATATTGATTTTTTTTATAGGTCTGGACTTTAGCGAGATCGACACGGATTACTCGTAATCCGTTCGTTATTGCCAACTTGATTGAAAAATTAAAGAATCAAGGAAACAAAAAAGACTCTTTTTTTGACTTTAATCCTTTCCTTAGACTTTATACTTACAGATCCCGATCGGAATTTTGAAAAATCCGAGGAAAATTTGTAATATGAAAAAAAGAAATTGCACTCGAGATTATATTTTTCTGTATCCGAGCCTATTGGTTATTTTCATAGAACATCAAATGGGTTATATCATTTCATGGTGGATCAGCAAATTTTTGGGCCGAGCTGGATTTGAACCAGCGTAGACATATTGCCAACGAATTTACAGTCCGTCCCCATTAACCACTCGGGCATCGACCCAGGAAGAATCCATTTTAGTCTTTATTGATAATCCCCGATCCATTTCATTTCGTAGTACCCTACCCCCAGGGGAAGTCGAATCCCCGTTGCCTCCTTGAAAGAGAGATGTCCTAAACCACTAGACGATGGGGGCATACTTGCCCGACCGCCATTCTACTATATTCATAGTATGAACAGTTTTTTGAAATTGTCAATATAATGGAATGATATGATTCGATCACAAGGATCTTCCCTGCTTTCAGAATCCCTTACCATTTTTTGATTCATCATTTAAATTTCGAAATAGTTCATTCCAATCACCAATCTAGAATAAAAAAAAAAAAATAGAAAAAAAATAAGTAATGCGAAAAAAACAAAATAAAGAGAGAATCCTTTCGGGGAATGATTGATTTGCTGGAACAGGAGGTCATTAAGACCTCATTTCTTTCACTTTCATTCAGTCTTAATATGATGAAGACGACTTCAATTGAATCGGTTTTGAAAAAATGCATTCCATTATTATTTATCAAATCCAATATCAATAAATGATTTTTTTTAACTAGACTCACCGTGTAAATCCAATTTATTGTTCGTTAATGAGTTGCTATGCACAAAAAATAGATAGATCTATGTATATATCTAAATGAATTTTCTAAATGAATTTATATATCTAAGGTATAATAATATATATCTTAAAGTATATTAAACTATAATAATAATATATAAATATATAGTATATATAATAAGTATATGCAGTAACAAATAGATGTACTAAACTCATATTCATATCGGCTAGTTCCTTATTTGGGAGTTGACTCAAAAGGTGCCCTTTTAACTCAGCGGTAGAGTAACGCCATGGTAAGGCGTAAGTCATCGGTTCAAATCCGATAGGGGGCTTTTTTTTTGTCATAAAATGACAACGGTAGTATTCCTAATTTGAAGTAAGAATAGATATATATTCTTTATTTCTTTATATTTGTAAGAAGTTTATGTTTGTAATAAAATAAAAAACCAAGGAATAGTTTAATTTTATTAAAAAATAGAATTTAAAATAGAAAGAAATTCAATTAAGTTATTGGTATCATTCGTTAAGTTATTGTTATCATTCGAATTCATTCGAATAGAGTAAACTCATTCGAGTTAGAAAGTAAAATAGTATTCTTTTCTATATATATATTTCTTTTTTTAGTTGTCAGGTATTACTTTTTTCTATTATTCTAATCAAAAACTGGCAAAGATTCTAAAAAAAGTAAGTGGACCTAACCTATTGAATCATAACTATATCCACTATTCTGATATTCAAATTGGATAGAAATGAAATTAGAACAGCGGATCTTTTTTTGTTTTTAATACCTCTTTTGTTGGGACTCCACAAGAATCTGTCGATATTTCGGATTAAAGATAAAATCTTATCTTATTGTTCCTAGGAATAAATTGCTACTCCTCTCCTCCACGCGGGAGGACTTATTCTATTCTAAGTTCCTATATCCAAGTCATTTAACTTTTAAATATCTTTTTTCCGAATCCAAGAAAAGATCAAATTACATTTCTATTTGTTCTTTAAGATATGATATATCTATCAAAATAATAGAAAAATCCATCCAATTATGACTTTCCGACTATTTGAGTTTGATATCTATGCATACGAGATTTTTAATGCAATTAATGGACGAAACTTTCACTTAGAATCTTTATTATTAAGAAAATCCCATACAATATTAAAAAATCTGACAGATAGATAAAAAAAAAAGAAATAGAAAAAAAAAAAAAATATTCGAATTTCTTACCTCGATCTACAAGAAAGATATACTTTGGAATTTTATTAATCTGAACGAAAGAAAAATAGAAGAAAGAAGACAATAAAAGAAATAAATGTAAAAAGTAAAAATAGGATCCTCTAGTAGTTTCCTTGACATACAAATTTGAAGAATATAGAAAACTATTTTTTTTTTTTTTTTTTTTTCACGAACAAGATTCAAGAATACTATATATATTTGATATAAAGGAGAGTAGTATGTCTGGATTATGGTAACGAGAGTGATAAAAGCCATCATTTGTTTATGAAATAGTTCTTTAAAAAATGGATTTATCGGATTTACGAGTCATAAGACAATTCCCGAGTCATGACTTAGGGAATTTTTTAGAATAGAAGGGAATAAGCCAATTAAGTTAATGGATTTGATCTAGATTAGATATCAATCGACAAAAAGGGATTTTTCTATTCGAAACCCAAAAGAAGGGACAGTCTACGAGAAATCATATCATATATAAAATGAAAAAAGCCTCGAAGGTTCC